TAAAAACATATTTATCTGTGGCACCGGTACTAAGTACTATATGGTTCGGATCTTTAGCAGGTCTATTGATAGAGATCAATCGTTTATTCCCAGATGCGCTGACATTTCCTTTTTTTTCATTCTAGTTATTGACGTGGGAGGGGTTGAATAAGATTAGAGATACAATTCAATATCCGAAACGTCACCCCCTTTTTTCTCTTTTTTCCCTTTTTCGAATTCCAAGAAGGGATGAAAGAGAAAGAATAAAAGTCGATTCAATCGCAACTCAAATAGGGTTCAGGTTTGAGAAAAAAGAAAAGGAAATGCCAGTCTCGGGCAAGAGTATCATACAAGATCCTTAACTAAATCGAATACAAGTAGATTCCAAATAGGGTTAATTGTATTACTTATTAATTATTATCTATTGATTGCAGCGAAATCTTTCAGAATTGGGTTTCGTTCTAATTTTTTCTTTTTTTTTTTTTTTTTCTTTAGATAAAAATATAGAAATAGAAGAATGAAATCAATCAAAAATCCAAAGGAGTTTCATGGCCAAGAGTCAAGATGTACGAGTAACGATTATTTTGGAATGTATCAGTTGTGTTCGAAACAGTGTTAATAAAGACTCAAAGGGTATTTCCAGATATATTACACAAAAGAATCGGCACAATACACCTAGTCGATTGGAATTGATCAAATTCTGCCCCTATTGTTCCAAACATACGACTCATGGGGAGATCAAAAAATAAACGGAAGAGTAAAAATGACATATTATAATATATAAATATAGAGTCTAATCTAAATAAACCCATATATAAACAAACCAAATCCTATTTTTTCATTCGAATTCATTCCGAAATAGGATTTCAGGAAAAGGAATAAACAAACCATGGATAAATCCAAGCGACCCTTTCTTAAATCGAAGCGATCTTTTCGTAGGCGTTTGCCCCCGATCCAATCGGGGGATCGAATTGATTATAGAAACATGAGTTTAATTAGTCGATTTATTAGTGAACAAGGAAAAATATTGTCAAGACGTGTCAATAAATTGACCTTGAAACAACAACGATTAATTACTATTGCTATAAAACAAGCTCGTATTTTATCTTTGTTACCTTTTCTTAATAACGAGAAACAGTTTGAAAGAACTGAGTCGACTGCTCAAACAATAGGTCTTAGAACTAGAAATAAATAGGCTGAGCTTCCTTTTCAATCGAATCCAAATTCCAATTCGAACTCAAAATAGGTTGGTGTTTTGTTCTCAAAATACGATAATCCAGATTTGATTCTTGTGTCAGAATCAAAAAAGCATCGGGGAAGAAGAAATCATTTTGGATTGAATTCCTTTGTGCATTTTGACAACTTTATCTTAATCTTATCTTATACTCTACTTTCCCGGAGTTGATTCTCCGGGGAATTCCATTCAAATTATTCCAATGGATCCAAGATTTCATTGGAAATCATATAAAGACAATTCCTATTTAATATAGCTATTTGTGCAAGTATTTTACGATTTAGAAGCAATTGACTTTTGTACAGATCATTTATTAGTCTACTATAACTACAGGATACTCCTTTCTCTCGAATGACTGCATTTATCCGAGTAATCCACAAACGACGAAAATCTCTCTTTTTCCTATCTCGATCGCGATGAGCCGAAATTAAAGCTCGTATTTTCTGTTGAGTAATAGTTCGAGTAAGTCTTGAATGAGCCCCCCGAAAACTTGATGCAAATAAACGAATTTTTGTTCTACGTCTCCGAGCTATATATCCTCGTCTAATTCATAAAGACAATTCCTATTTAATATAGCTATTTGTGCAAGTATTTTACGATTTAGAAGCAATTGACTTTTGTACAGATCATTTATTAGTCTACTATAACTACAGGATACTCCTTTCTCTCGAATGACTGCATTTATCCGAGTAATCCACAAACGACGAAAATCTCTCTTTTTCCTATCTCGATCGCGATGAGCCGAAATTAAAGCTCGTATTTTCTGTTGAGTAATAGTTCGAGTAAGTCTTGAATGAGCCCCCCGAAAACTTGATGCAAATAAACGAATTTTTGTTCTACGTCTCCGAGCTATATATCCTCGTCTAATTCTAGTCATTGAATAAATGAAACTTTGATGAATAACTAATTGAGTTGCTGTCTGTCAGTTATTCTTTTTCCCCTTACTGATTTCTTTATAACAAAACGGATTCTTCGGATATATAAAATAAAAATTCCAATGACTTTTGCTACTATAACCTTCCCAACCACAACTTTTTTCTTATTTCGAAATGAACTGTCTAAAAATAAGAAATTGATTGATATATAGTATCAATAACATAGTCAAATGGATATATATCGAGTAAATATAAAAAGAATAGAGTGGTTCCATCGTTTCTATGGTTACTTCTTAAACGGTGAGGTCCTCTCTATACACCGGAGCCCCTTCCTTCATTTAATGAATCTAATTTTTTTGGTAACTTGTACAGTTCACACAGTTGTGTGGCTCTACCCATGAATTATCCAGTAATAGGTCTTTCACAATGAGATCTAACTATACAGTAACGGTATTTAATTCGGAAGGTTAGCTAGGTAGCTGATCCTGTTAGGCCGTTCGTGGAAGTATAAAATGTATTCTTCTTAAATAGGATTTTCCCCGCTTAATGAATAACCATTTGTTACCAATGGGGAATTGTTTCTCAGCTTATTGGATTTGCACCAACGGAAACCATAAATTTCATACGCAATAGGGATGAATCGATTTTAGCCATCGAATGGAAAAATTCCATTTTCTTCTATTTATTGGTACTGATCATTCATACGGATTGCTACTGGTTGTTATTGGTTCCTTTCGTTTGTTCCAGCCCATGATCTGAACGAGTCGCACATACACCCTAGTACATGTTCCTCGGCGCTGAGGACATCCCCTAAGAGCGGGGGATTTCGTAACATTTCGGATTGGCTGTCTTGTGTTTCTAATAAGTTGTTTAATAGTTGGCATGCTGAATCATATACAGACTGAGCTGGTTTAGATCGCTCCTAACCGGATGCTTATGAATTCTTTCTATTTAATAGAATATTAAAGAATATTAAACCGGGTAAGACAATAAATAAAATCTCAATCAAATCGCGGATTTATGTGAAATCCTTGAAATTTTCATTCAACTGCTACAAGATCCACAATTCCGTGAGCTTGGGCTTCTGTTGCTGACATAAAAACATCCCGTTCCATGTCTTCGGATACAACCCAAAAGGATTTACCTGTTCTTTGGACATAAACCATTGTGATGGTTTCGCGCAGGTTCAGTAGTTCTTCCGCTTCCAGGATAAATTCTCCCGTTTGGGACTCATAAAAAGAACTCGCAGGTTGATGGATCATTACCCTGGTGATATAACATACAAAAAGGTTTCGCAGAATGGGGTAAAGAGAAAGAGACTAACAAGAAAAAATAGAACCGTACAGGCATCTTTTGCGTATTGCATACGGCTCACGAATGGAATTTCCTATCGAAGATAAAATCGGATTTATCATACCCAGATCGAAAAAAAAAAAAGATCCAATTACCACCCTTCTTTTTGGAGGAGTTCAAAATACTATGATGGTTCCGTTGCTTTCTATATTTATTCCGTCTGTGATTCAGCAATCCCAAAGTTTCTTTTTGATCTGATCAAATAAAATACGGAAAACTGTTTCATACCATAAATAGAAATATTATTCAGAGCTTTTCGGTGTGAAAAAAGTTTGTGACACTGAGATTCCGCTAGATCAAATCGGAAATACTTAGTATTTCATACTACTCTTTCGATACATAATTTCATACAGAATTTAATGTTTTGAGAAAAAAATGGATCATATCGAATTCGAAGTGCCATGCTATTATTACTCAAGATTCTTATTTCATATGGCGAAGGCATAGACTTCTTTTTCTCTCAAATCAAAAACTCATTGGCGCCAAGCGTGAGGGAATGCTAGACGTTTGGTAATTTCTCCCCCGACCAGGACAAAGGATCCCATTGAAGCGGCTAATCCCATACATATTGTGTGCACATCGGGTGGCACAAATTGCATGGTATCATAAACAGCTATTCCGGGTATTACCCATCCACCGGGAGAGTTTATAAACACATAAAGCTCTCTGTTACGATCCTCTATAGTGAGATATACCATAAGACCAATAAGTTGATTCGCAAGCTCACTATCAACCTCTTGGCCTAAAAAAAGTAATCTTTCTCGATAAAGTCGGTTGATTAGGATAAAATTGCATCCCTTAGGAACCGTACATGCACCTTTTAATGCATACGGGTCAAAAGAATCGTGAAAAAAAGACTCAATGTATAGATTCCGGCTCCTTCTCTTTTTTAAAAAGCAAAATCTTTCTAACGAAGGAGCTTTTTCTTCTATTTGTTATTGTAAGAAAGAAAAGTTTGTAACCCTTTCACTAGAATTTCACTCTAATATAGAATATAAAAAAAAATTCATTAAACTCGTTGAATTCACTTTTCAATTGATGTATTTTTGCATCGAGATCCACTCCCAATCACGATGTCATTTTCTTGTTCCTGAATGGGCCTCTTGAATTCTTTTAGGTTTATGCTCTACTCCAGGTAAAGATAGGTCCGATTGTGATTTGCACATATAGGACAAATGTACCTACTACCACTTCTTTTTGCTACAAATTCTTGTTCAATCGATTTCATGTCTTCGGCCAAATTTTCGACGCATTCATCCTGTTTTACTCAATTGATTAACAGGGATCATTCCTATTTTTAGTATAGGAAAAAAAGAGAATTTCTAATGAGGTATCAATAACCTAGTCAAATCTAGAATATGGTAATACAAAATTTAGAATTGGAAATAGAAGCAGCAATCGTTGGTATATTACTAAGTTGGTTTTTTCTAAACGGAGCCTGGATAATTTGATTGGTCCAACCAAGTCAACCATAAATTATTCTAATTGATAATAGTAATCTGTATTCCCCTAAAATGGATCTAATTTCACTTCACGCTCCAATTTTTTGATAATCTTTCTTGGGCGAATCAGAGGATATCTCGATCGGGGGAGATAATGGGGAAATCCCATATGACCCAATATATCTGACAAGTCGCACTATATGTCAACCCAAGATGCATCTTCCTCTCCAGGACTTCGAAAAGGTACTTTTGGAACACCAATAGGCATTAAATGAAAAAAAAATGAAGTACTCTATTTTACTTTGATGTGGAAACGTAATAGTAGGTTTAGTTTATTGTCCTCATAATATTGGTCTTTAGCATATCCTATTTTATCTATAGATTGCAGAAGTTCTTGGATAAAGGAAGTCAGAATGACTAAAGACAAATTATTATAAATACACCCGTCGAATGATGAACAAGTCGGGATCCATTTGCTCATACAAAATGGGTTCAACCACCCATTGCGTATTGATACTTATCGGGTATAGAATAGATCTGCTTCTCTTTGTTCCTATAAACCGAATTGTTCTATTATTACCAATAGAATAGAACAAATAGTCATCCTTACTTCACGATAATTCACTGAAAGGGGAGGTCCCTAGCATCATTTTTCCAATGCAATAAAGTTACATAGTGTCTATTTTTCATAAAGGGGTATTTCCATGGGTTTGCCTTGGTATCGTGTTCATACCGTCGTATTGAATGATCCTGGTCGGTTGCTTTCTGTCCATATAATGCATACGGCTCTGGTTGCTGGTTGGGCCGGTTCAATGGCGTTATATGAATTAGCAGTTTTTGATCCTTCTGACCCCGTTCTTGATCCAATGTGGAGACAAGGTATGTTTGTTATACCCTTCATGACTCGTTTAGGAATAACGAATTCATGGGGCGGTTGGAGTATTACAGGAGGAACTGTAACGAATCCGGGTATTTGGAGTTATGAAGGAGTGGCCGGGGCACATATTCTGTTTTCGGGGTTGTGCTTCTTGGCAGCTATTTGGCATTGGGTATATTGGGATCTAGAAATATTTTCTGATGAACGTACAGGAAAACCTTCTTTGGATTTGCCCAAGATCTTTGGAATTCATTTATTTCTTTCAGGGGTGGCGTGCTTTGGTTTTGGCGTATTTCATGTAACAGGTTTGTATGGTCCTGGAATATGGGTGTCCGATCCTTATGGATTAACTGGAAAAGTACAATCTGTAAACCCAGCATGGGGCGTGGAAGGTTTTGATCCTTTTGTTCCGGGAGGAATAGCTTCTCATCATATTGCAGCAGGCACTTTGGGCATATTAGCGGGCCTATTCCATCTTAGTGTTCGTCCGCCCCAACGTCTATACAAGGGATTACGTATGGGTAATATTGAAACTGTCCTTTCCAGTAGTATCGCTGCTGTCTTTTTTGCTGCTTTTGTTGTTGCGGGAACTATGTGGTATGGTTCTGCAACTACCCCAATCGAATTATTTGGTCCTACTCGTTATCAATGGGATCAGGGATACTTCCAGCAAGAAATATATCGAAGAGTCAGTGCTGGGCTAGCTGAAAATCAAGGTTTAACAGAAGCTTGGTCTAAAATTCCTGAAAAATTAGCTTTTTATGATTACATCGGCAATAATCCGGCAAAAGGGGGATTATTCAGAGCAGGCTCAATGGACAGTGGGGATGGAATAGCTGTTGGATGGTTAGGACATCCCATCTTTAGAGATAAAGAAGGACGTGAACTTTTTGTCCGTCGTATGCCTACCTTTTTTGAAACATTTCCCGTTGTTTTGGTAGATGGAGACGGAATTGTTAGAGCCGATGTTCCTTTTAGAAGGGCAGAATCGAAGTATAGTGTTGAACAAGTAGGTGTAACTGTTGAGTTCTATGGCGGCGAACTGAACGGAGTCAGTTACAGCGATCCCGCTACTGTGAAAAAATATGCTAGACGCGCTCAATTGGGTGAAATTTTTGAATTAGATCGTGCTACTTTGAAATCGGATGGTGTTTTTCGTAGCAGTCCAAGAGGTTGGTTTACTTTTGGACATGCGTCGTTTGCTCTGCTCTTCTTCTTCGGACACATTTGGCATGGTGCTAGAACCCTGTTTAGAGATGTTTTTGCGGGTATTGACCCAGATTTGGATTCGCAAGTCGAATTTGGAGCATTCCAAAAACTAGGAGATCCGACTACAAGAAAGCAAGCCGTCTGATACAACATTGCTGGGATATCTTTTGCTTCTTTATTTCTTTTTTTTATCTAAGGTATTAGATAAATCCGAATTGGAATCACTGCCATTTCTTTGACTCTTGTTTTTTCTTTATCCGGGAGATGATTCAAAATAAACAGGTATGAAAGTTATAATTGTAAACCACGATCGAACCTATGGAAGCATTGGTTTATACATTCCTCTTAGTCTCGACTCTCGGGATCATTTTTTTCGCTATCTTTTTTCGAGAACCGCCAAAAGTTCCAACTAAGAAATGATTTTTCATTATCTCAATTGAAGTAATGAGCCTCCCAAACTGTGGAGGCTCATTACTTCAATTAGTCTCCGTGTTCCTCGAATGGATCTCGTAGTTGTTGAGCGGGTTGCCC